GTTTGATATATTTTCTTCCAAAAAAAACAAAAAAAGGAAGCCCTTTCATTATTATTTATTGTTAATAAAGGTAATAAACGCATTTTTTTTTTTAGCATTTTTGATTCCTGTTTACCCCATAAAGATATTGAATAGAATGCGCTGTTTTTTTTACCATTATAATTTTGAAAATAAATATTTAAATGCCCCTCAAAAGTAAGTAAATAAACCCGAAACATATAAAATGCAGTTAATCCTGCTGTGGAAAAAGCTATTATTGCGAAAATAGGTGAATACGACCAACTATCATTAAGAATTTCATCTTTGGACCAAAAACAGGCGAGAGGTGGAATACCACAAAGGGAAAGAGTTCCTAATAAAAAAGCAATTTTTGTAATTGGAACATGTTTTGTTAAACCACCCATAAGAACCATATTTTGACTCTTATCTGGAGAATAGCCAACAATACCTTCCATTGAATGAATAATGGATCCAGATCCTAAAAACAACAATGCTTTCGAATAAGCATGAGTAATCAAATGAAATAAAGCGGCTCGATAGGAGCCCATACCTAAAGCTAACATCATATAACCCAATTGAGACATTGTAGAATAGGCTAAACCTCTCTTAATATCTTTTTGAGCAAAAGCTAAAGTAGCTCCTAAGAGTACTGTTATTATACCTATCAAAGCTATTAGCTTCATTATGTAAGGTATAACTACGAAAAGAGGAAGAAGTCGAGCTACAAGAAAAATTCCCGCTGCTACCATGGTAGCAGCATGTATTAGAGCCGAAATAGGGGTAGGTCCTTCCATGGCATCTGGTAACCACACATGAAGAGGGAATTGTGCCGATTTAGCAATTGCACCCGAAAATAATAGGAAAGCGCACAAAGTAACAAATAAAAAATGAACCTCATTATCATTATTAGAAATCAAGTTATTGAATATTTCAAACAAATCCTGAAATTCGAAACTGCCTGTTAGCCAATAAAGACCTAAAATTCCTAATAATAAACCAAAATCGCCTACACGATTAGTTACGAATGCTTTTTGACAAGCATTGGACACACTAGGTCGTGTGAACCAAAAACCTATTAATAGGTAAGAGCACATTCCAACCAATTCCCAAAAGATATAAATTTGTATTAAATTCGAACTGGTAACTAACCCCAGCATTGAAGTATTGAAAAAACTCATATAAACAAAAAATCTCAAATAGCCTTGATCATGAGACATATAACTGTCACTATAAACAAGAACCAAAATTCCAACCGTAGTAATTAATATTAACAAAATAGAAGTAAGTGGGTCAATCAAATACCCGAACTCTAAGGAAAAATCATTGTTGATAGTCCAAGACCATACATATTGATAAATGGAACTGCTATTTATTTGTTGAATAAACAGATCGGTCGAAAAAACCATAACTATACTTAACAATAAAACACTCGGAAAAGCCCATATACGGTGAAGCTTTTTTGTTGACACCGGAAAAAGTAGCAGCCCCATTCCTATTAACATAGGGACTGGAAGTGTAACGAAAGATATAATCCATAAATATTGATATGTATGTTCCATAAAAAAAATCTTATTATTTTTAATTAAAAAAAAAATGAATTCTTTCTTGTTTATGATTCATTGACTCTTATCTATTTTTAAAGAATCAGTCAATAAAAAAAAAAAAAATGAATTAAGTTTAACTTATTTTATAACTGTCTTGACAATTATTATTTTTAATCACTATAGAAAATAGAACCTTTGATGCCTTCAATCCAATTTTAAGAAGTACTAGATAGATAAAAATGTGTACATTTTGACTGATCTGGTTTAGATCATATGCTTGATCTGGATGATCTATCAAGGAATATACATTAAATTAGATAAGATTTTCCAGTTTTCAATTTTAAAGTCCGGGACAGAACTCGAAACTTTTTTTGTTATATTATATGTCCATAAATCAATACCTAATGGGGTTGCTAAACCTTAACACAAATTTTATACCTAACGAAACTCTAAGGATTAATACAATAAAAATTCATTTTTATTTTCATTAATTTGAATGTTTCAAAAAAAAAATATTACATTGAATTAACTCCTTCAAGCTCGCCAATTGAATAAAAAAGGGTTATTATAATTTTGAGCAAGCCGCCATGGTGAAATCGGTAGACACGCTGCTCTTAGGAAGCAGTGCTAGAGCATCTCGGTTCGAGTCCGAGTGGCGGCATAACATAATTAAATTATCTAATTATTAAAAGGATAGAATAAATCCTATAATGAATTCAATTCCATATGTAAAATTATGGATAATTAAAGTATTCCCCCCTTTTTTTTTATGATATTTTTGACTTTAGAACATATATTAACTCATATATCTTTTTCGGTCGTTTCAATTGTAATTATAATTCATTTTCTAACCTTATTAGTCAATGAATTTGTGGGACTCTATGATTCGTCAGAAAAAGGCATGTTAACCACTTTTTTCTGCCTAACAGGATTACTAATTACTCGTTGGATTTATTCGGGACATTTACCAATAAGTGATTTATACGAATCATTAATATTTCTTTCATGGATTTTCTCTATTATTCATATGGTTCCATATTTTAAAAAACATAAAAAGTATTTAAGCACAATAACCGCACCAAGTACTTTTTTTACTCAGGGCTTTGCTACTTGGGGTCTTTTAACCGACATGCATCAATCTAAAATTTTAGTACCTGCTCTCCAATCCCAGTGGTTAATAATGCACGTAAGTATGATGGTATCGGGCTATGCAGCTCTTTTATGTGGATCATTATTGTCAGCAGCACTTCTAGTAATTACATTTCGAAAAGTCATAAGAATTGTTGGCAAAAACAATAATTTATTAAATGATTCATTCCCCGTTGATGAGATCCAATACATGATGGAAAAAAGAAGTATTTTAAAAAATACTTTTGTTACTTCTTCTAGGAATTATTACAGGTTTCAATTGATTCAACAATTAGATCATTGGGGTTTTCGTATTCTTAGTATAGGGTTTCTTTTTTTAACCATAGGTATTCTTTCAGGAGCAGTCTGGGCTAATGAAGCATGGGGATCATATTGGAATTGGGACCCAAAAGAAACTTGGGCATTTATTACTTGGACCATATTCGCGATTTATTTCCATACTCGAACAAATAAGAATTTGGAAGGTTTTAATTCTGCAATTGTTGCTTCGATCGGTTTTCTTATAATTTGGATATGCTATTTTGGGGTTAATTTATTAGGAATAGGACTACATAGTTATGGTTCATTTACATTAATATCCTAATTGAATTGAAGAACGAGTTTAACAAATATAACCATAGGACAGCTTAACATATATATAAGAAGCTTCAGGTAAGTCGTTGAGAACCTTTTGAATCACTCAAGTAATGGAGTGATTCAAAAGGTTCTCGCAAATGTTAAACATATCTGATTACAATTCCGTTTTTTTTTTGTATTTTTTAATAACTACCTATAAAAAAAAATTAGCTATAAAAAAAATTCGATAGAATAGCTTCGACCTTGTCAACTGATAATGAGAAAACGAAATCCGGATAAATACCAATACTAATTACAGGCAGAAGGATAGCAATCGAAACAAATAATTCCCGTGGTCCAGAATCAAAAAAATAAGAATTTGTGGCATTAAACAGCTTGTATCCATAGAACATCTGGCGTAACATAGATAATAAATAAATAGGAGTCAATATCGTTCCAACTGCCGCTCCAAAAGTAATTAGTATTTTTGGCATTAAAAAATATTTTTTGGCGGTAATTATTCCAAAAAATACTACCAATTCTGCAAAAAAGCCGCTCATGCCCGGTAATGCAAGAGAAGCTAATGATAAGATACTGAACATCATGAATATTTTTGGCATTAGGGTAGCCATTCCGCCCATTTCGTCAAGATAAACAAGACGTATTCTATCATAACTTGTTCCTGACAAGAAAAAAAGCGCAGCGCCAATAAATCCATGAGATATTATTTGTAAAATGGCCCCGTTGAGTCCCATATCGCTTATAGAGCAAATTCCTATAATTGTAAAACCCATATGAGATACAGAAGAATAGGCTATTCTTTTTTTTAAATTTTTTTGACCAGAAGATGTTGAAGCTGCATAGATTATTTGTATTGCGCCTACTATTATCAACCAAGAAGAAAATATAGAATGGGCGTGGGATAATAATTCCATATTTATTCGAACCAATCCATATGCTCCCATTTTTAATAAGATTCCAGCTAAAAGCATACAAGTACTGTAATGTGCTTCTCCATGGGTGTCTGGTAACCATGTATGTAAGGGTATAATCGGTGATTTGACAGCAAAAGCAATAAGAAATCCAATATAGAATAGTATTTCCAAGGTCACAGGATATGATTGATTAGCTGATGTTTCAAAATTGAATGTTGGTTCATTGGAAGCATAGAAAGCGATACCTAAAGCTCCCATTAATAAAAAAACGGAACTTCCTGCAGTATACAAAATAAATTTTGTAGCTGAATACAGACGTTGCTTTCCCCCCCACATGGATAGAAGTAGATAAACAGGAATTAATTCTAACTCCCACATAATGAAAAAAAGTAAAAGATTTTGAGAAGAAAATAATCCTATTTGACCACTATACATTGCTAACATCAAAAAATGAAATAATCGAGAATCCCGAGTAATTGGCCGAGCCGCTAAAGTAGCTAAAGTGGTGATAAATCCAGTCAGTAAAATAGGGCCTATAGAAAGTCCATCTATTCCTAATCTCCAGTAAAAATCAAAAAAATTAATCCATTGATAAGACTCCGTCAATTGGATTAAGGGATCGTCCAATTGGAAATAATAAGAGAATGCATAGGTCATTAAAAGGAGTTCTAGTACACATATAAGTATAGTATACCACCGAATTACCTTATTTCCTCTATGAGGGAAAACGAAAATTAAGGAACCCGCGAATATTGGTAAAACTACTAATACTGTTAACCAAGGAAAAGAATTCGTGGTAAAGACAAGATACACTTGGACAAGAAAAACCCGTACTCGAAAACCTAATCTATTTTTTTATTATTTTTTTTTAGTACGGGTTTTTGTCGGTAAACAAAAAATCAAATGTATTCAAGTGGTTTTTTATGGAAAATATCAATTTTTATGGAAAATATCAATAAGCTAGACCCATGCTTCGAGTTGTTTCATGCCATAGATAAACTCGAACACTCAAGAAATCAGTTGGACAGGCGGATTCGCATCTCTTACAGCCAACACAGTCTTCCGTTCTTGGAGCAGAAGCAATTTGCTTAGCTTTACACCCGTCCCAAGGTATCATTTCTAATACATCCGTGGGGCAGGCCCGGACACATTGAGTACACCCTATACATGTATCATAGATTTTTACTGAATGTGACATTGGAGCTATAATTAAAAAAAAAACGTCATAAATTTTCGATCTAGTAAATTTTGAAATGAATCATATATTTAGACACCAGATGAATCAATGATTTATCATAATTTGTCTATTCAATTTCGGATCGACTCGTGAGATAGAACCAAGATACTTTAATTTCTTATGTTTTCGTAAACATTATCAGATACGCTATGTATCATAAATATCAATTCAAATTAATGAATCTAAATATTTTATATGATTAATACTACTTATTCAACAAATTCAATTGATTGATACGGATTGATTTTCTGTTACGATAAATTGACGAAACTATAGCCGGCCCGATAGCTGCTTCAGCGGCTGCGATAGATATAATAAAAATTGAAAAAATATTTCCTTTTAATTGGCGACTATCAAAAAAATCAGAAAATGTTACTAAATTTATATTGACGGCATTCAGTATAAGTTCAAGACACATAAGGGCTCTAACCATATTTCGACTCGTGATCAATCCATAGATACCGATAGAAAATAAATAAGCACTCAAACCAAGCACATGTTCGAGCATCATGGCCCCACTCCTTAGCGATTTCGATTTATTTCAATATGAACAATGAACAACAATTTAACATCACCAGATTAGATTGACTAGAATAAGAATATCACAAGTACAAAACAAAAAAAAATAGATTGGAATATAGATCGAATAAAAGAATTTCTATATGAATAATCCTCAAATAAATGTGATAACATAGAATAAAGTCTGATTTGGATTGCGATTACCAATTAAAAAGATTTATTACTGACGAGCCGTGGCAATCGCACCTATCAAAGCAACTAAAAGAATTATTGAAATGAATTCAAATGGAAGAAAAAAATCTGTTGCTAAATGAATTCCAATTTGTTGACCATTACTTACCAAATCTTGCTCTATAATCTGGTTTGCTCTTGTAGTCCAAATAATCCCATACCATGTTGTATCTGGAATAATAGTAATTAGTAAAACAAAAAGACTTGTACAAATTAGGGCAGTAAGACCATTCCCAACAGTCCAAAGATTGAAATCTTTGTAATCTTCTGAACCATTCATGAACATCACAGCAAATAAAATTAAAACATTTATAGCTCCCACATAAATAAGGAGCTGCGCCGCAGCTACAAAATGAGAGTTTGATAAAATATAGAATAAGGATATACAAACAAGAACCAATCCCAATGAAAAGGCAGAAAAAATTGGATTGGTAAGTAATACCACTCCTAGACCTCCTAATATAAGACCTAATCCTAGAAAGACTAAAAGAAAATCATGTATTGGTCCAGGTAAATTCATTGTACGTAAAATAAAAGATAAAAAAATCAAATTCTTTTTTTTCATGACTTTATTGACCCGACCAGGAGAAACTTATTTAGAATGGGTTCCTAATTGAATTAAATCCTAAAAGGTTAAAATTACTGTAGTACTGATATCAGACTAATCTCATTCTTTCTCGAAAAAATAAAAATGGATACTTTAATTTCTAGTTCGAAATAGAAATAATTATGGATAGAATTATGACTATATTAATAGATTTTCAATCTAAATTAAGCTACGCTGCAATTCTTACCAATCAATCAAATCCAATCGCGAGTTGGGATTTGTAGCTTTTGTAGTTATTGACCAAACAAAATGCAAAAATAAAAAAAAAAGATTTCAGACTTTTAGATCAAACCTAGATCTTTGTTTAATGATTAAAAATGACTCTTCAATCAATCTTTAATCAAAGGGGGTTTGTCCATTTTGATTAAAGATTGAGGTGAATTCAAAATTGTTCGAATTGTATAATCGTCAATTACTGATATTGGTAAACGACCTAAAGCAATTTGGTTATAATTCAATTCGTGACGATTATAGGTAGAAAGTTCATATTCTTCAGTCATTGATAAACAATTAGTTGGACAATACTCAACGCAGTTGCCACAAAATATACAGATTCCGAAATCAATACTGTAATTAAGCAATCGTTTCTTTCGAATATTAGTTTCCAATTCCCAATCAACAACAGGTAAATCTATAGGACATACACGAACACATACTTCACAAGCAATGCATTTATCAAATTCAAAATGGATTCGACCGCGGAAACGCTCCGATGTGATTAATTTTTCATAAGGATATTGAATAGTTACCGGTAAACGATTTACGTGGGATAAGGTAGTCATGAAACTTTGACCAATGTACCTTGCAGCCCGTATGGTTTGTTGACCATAATTCATGAACCCAGTTACCATAGGAAACATATCGTGAATCTCTATGAATAATTTTATATTTGTTTCTTTATCTTGTTTGAGACAAACTATAAATATACAAAAGAATTACTTTATAGTGAAAAGAGTTGGGAAGAGGTTGTTAATAATAAATTGCCAAGAGAAATAGGTAAAAGAAATTTCCATCCAAGATTTAATAGTTGGTCCATTCTTAATCTAGGTAAAGTCCATCTTGTTGTGATAGGAATGAACAAGAACAAATAAGTTTTAACCAATGTAATAAGAATACCCATTGTTGTTCCAAAAACTCTACCTACTTTATTTATTTCAAAATCAAAAAACTCCGGAACGGATATGTACGGAATAGAGATATTCCAACCGCCCAAGTAAAGAACTGCTACAAATAATGAAGAGACTAATAAGTTTAGATAGGAAGCAACATAAAATAAACCAAATTTGATACCCGAATATTCAGTTTGATAACCTGCTACTAATTCTTCTTCTGCTTCTGGTAAATCAAAAGGTAATCTCTCACATTCTGCTAGGGAAGAAATGAAAAAAATGATAAATCCTATAGGTTGACGCCACAAATTCCAGCCCCCCAAACCATATTTTGATTGTGCCTCAACTATATCAACTGTACTCGAACTGTTAGATAATCATAGTCGGTGATGACATCACTGTTCCCATCGCTATTACAGAACCATACATGAGATTTTCACCTCATATGGCTCCTCGAAGGCCATAAATAAATCTAAGGGCCAGATCATATTATTTATCTTGATCCATTTGTAGGATAGATAGGATCAAAATCTATCGGATGCCCCCCAATTCAAAAATTTGACCAATGTAATTCTGTCTGTTATAATACTAAAATAAAGTACTTCTGAATTGATCTCATCTTTTAAGAATTTCAATTTTTCTTTCTTGAGCAATAACTTAAATCTTTCAATAAAATACTTCTTGTAGAAATACCAATAAATATTTCAACCTATCATTTTCGATTACGAAAAAGAATTAGACATTCCATTAGTTCATGAATTATGACACGAATTCGATTTATATGAATATCGAGATAGGAAAGAAAGAAGAATAAAGGATTCTTTTTTTTTTCTATTGTAAGTCTATTCTTTTTTTTTGTTCCTATTCTTCCTTCTGAAAAAAAAAAGGAAAGGATTACTTCGTTCCTGATAGTCATTTGTTTAATTGGTGGATAGGAGCATACTCTGGATCGGAATCGTGGGGAGTACTGCCTGATCATTTCTACTAATTTAAAGCCCCAATTAATATTCTTTTATTTTGGATAATTCTATTACTAATCTTTTATGTATCTTGGTGTTCCTAACCATCCACTCATTTTTATTTTTACTCAACTGCTCGGGAGCATTACAGTAATATATATATATATATATAAATGATAGTAAAAACTCAATAAGGTTGATTCTTTGAGCCCGCTTTCAAGCCAGGATGACTAATCAACCAATTTGGGGACAAATGATCTCATCTTCTTATGTTTATTTGTGTTTTCCTGTTGTACATAAGAAATGAGTCTCGATTTTTTTTACTGCAAATTTAGAAGCTGTTTTCTTTCACTCATATAACTATCTAATTTAGTTCATCAATCCAAATGATGAATAAAAAAATAAAGATATATATTCAATTAATTTCACCTTTTTCCTAATAAAGAATCCGTCCTAATAAAGAAAAAGGTAATAGGGAAAAATTTATGTTTCAACGAATCGCACGTAGAGATATGGATAATACACAGAGAGTTAATGGTATTTCATAACTAATCGATTGAGCGGCAGCTCGTAGACCACCTAAAAAGGAATATTTATTATTTGATCCATATCCTGACATAAGAAGTCCAATGGGAGCAATACTTGAAATGGCAATCCATAAAAATACGCCGATATTTAGATCCGCTAAAACAAAGTGATAGCCAAAAGGAATTACTGAATAGCTTAATAGAGTTGATATGGCTGCTATGGATGGTCCGATACTGAATAAACGAGTATCCCCTCTAGATGGAAAAAGATTTTCTTTGAAAAGTAGTTTTGTTCCATCCGCTAGAGCTTGAAGAACTCCAAAAGGACCGGCATATTCAGGTCCAATACGTTGTTGTATCCCTGCAGAAATTTCTCTTTCTAACCACACAATTACTAGTATGCCTATCGTGATTCCAAATACAAGAGTCAAAATAGGGACAAGCATCCATATAATTCCATAGATCTCGTTTAAGGATTTCAATCTGGAAAAAGAATTGATAGCTTGTACTGTTGTTGGATCAATTATCATTTCAACGATCAACTTCCCCCATAATAATATCTATGCTACCTAGTATTGTCATAATATCAGCCAATTTCATTCTTTTAATTAATTGAGGAAGAATTTGCAAATTGATAAAACCCGGCGGGCGAATTTTCCATCTCCAAGGAAAACTACTTTGATCCCCTATCAGAAAAATTCCCAACTCTCCTTTTGGTGCTTCAACTCTAACATAAAGTTCTTGTTTCGGCAATTCAAAGGCGGGAGAAGTTTTTTTACTAATAAATCGATATTCAAAATCATTCCATTCTCGATTCCTTTCTCTAGCAAAACTTCGAGTTTCTAAATTTTCATAAGGCCCCCCTGGAATCCCTTCCAAAGCCTGTTGAATAATTTTTACGGATTCCGTCATTTCACCAATTCGGACTAAATAACGAGCTAGCGAATCCCCTTCCTTTTGCCACTGGACTCCCCAATCAAATTCGTCATAACACTCATAATGATCAACTTTACGAAGATCCCATCGTACTCCGGAAGCTCGTAGCATTGGTCCTGATAAACCCCAATTTATTGCTTCTTCTGCACTAACAATACCTATTCCTTCAACTCGTTGTAAAAAAATAGGATTTCGCGTAATAAGTTTTTGATATTCAGCAACTCCTGTTAAAAAATAATCGCAGAAATCCAAACATTTATCTAGCCAGCCATGAGGTAGATCAGCTGCTACTCCTCCGATACGAAAATAATTATGCATCATTCTCATACCAGTGGCAGCTTCGAATAAATCATATATTAACTCTCTTTCTCTAAAAATATAGAAGAAAGGCGTCTGCCCACCAATATCTGCCATAAAAGGACCAAGCCATAAGAGATGAGAAGCTATACGACTCAACTCCAACATAATTACTCTGATATAGCTAGCTCTTTTAGGTACTTGAATATTTCCCAACTGTTCCGGTCCATTTATGGTTATCGCTTCTGTAAACATAGTAGCTAAATAATCCCAACGTGTTACATAAGGCAAATATTGTATAATTGTTCGGTTTTCCGCAATTTTTTCCATCCCTCTGTGTAAATAACCTAATATTGGTTCGCAGTCAATAACATCTTCACCGTCTAGACTAAGGATGAGTCGAAGAACGCCATGCATTGATGGGTGGTGGGGCCCCATATTGACTATCATAAAGTCCTTTCTTGTAGATGGTACATTCATAGGGGGTTCCTCGATTGATTTTTCCATGAATTACTGAAAACGAAAATAAGTTCATCAAAATTCAAGTTTAAGATCTAATAAATCAAATAATAAAAAAAAAAAAGACTCTTCAAATTAACGAGTTTTTGATTCCCGAATGTTCAACTGGCTAATTAATTCTTTATAACGTACTCCATTTTTCTTTGCCAAATAAGATAGTAGTCGTTGGCGTTTTCCTAGAATTTTCCGTAAACCTCTTTGAGATAAATAGTCTTTTCTATGCAATTCCAAATGTGAAGTAAGTCTTCGTATCTTATTAGTAAAACTTACTATTTGAAATTCAACGGATCCCTTGTTTTCTTTCTTGTCTTCTTGTGAAATAATTGAAATGAATGCACTTTTTACCATAAAATGAAATCCCCCTCCTCCCGCCTTTTTAAGTATAGTTTTATTGATCAGTAATAATAAATAATGTAATAGAATGTCAGTTGGTTTGAATTTGGTATACACAATAATCTTCAATTCGTTAGGAATTCCTAAATCAATCCAATTTTTCGTTTTAGATTTTTAGATATAGATATAATTTTTTTCTTTTGTAAGGGAAGAAATATACCATCCTTTATGTATTTCTAGCCGAATCAAAAAAAAAAAAATTGGATTGATTCATTTCTAGATCGAATTGATACATGATTGAATTCCATATATCAGAATGGAATATGGGATGTAAAACAATGTATATGGACGTCTCCTTGTTTTCATATATTTCATATACTAGATTAGATATGCTATGGGATATATATGACAAATGGAACTTTACCGAATTTTTAATCGTGGACATATATGTATCCTTACCATACTAAACCGACTACCATTATTGGTATCAAACCAATAGCGATTTATACAAGCTAAATCTTCTAATCGATAATTGGGCCAAAGAAAAAGTTTTAATTTAATTAGTTTATTTTTATTATTTTTATCTCTATTAAAACGTTTGCTTTTATCTATAATGTGAGCGTGGTTTTTTATGTTATTATTATTGATAATTTCTGTATTTATATCATTTTCATTTTTTGAATTGAAAGAAATTAGAATTCTCAATTCTCTACGATGTTTAGAGGATAAAAGATTCTCGGGAACAAGTAAATCATAATTATTTTTGTCTTTATTTCTAATTAAACTTTGATTTATTACAATAGATTCGGTAAATTTTTTTTTATCAATAGAGTTTTTTTTTCTGTATCTTTGATTAATTTGTTGTTTTCTCTTATGAACCAATAAAATATTTATGGTTTGATACATAATAAATTTTCCATCATTTTTTACCGACAGACGGGTTGATTCGATAATCAATATTCCCTTTTTCATCAATTCTGTAAGAGTTAAATCTTTCTGAATCATTAGAATATCTAGACTCAGTTCTCCCCTTTGAATAGAGGATATAATAATTTCTCGTGGATTTGTCAGTCTAAGCAAGAGACAATATATTTTGATATTATTGATTATTTTTTGATTTAAAGAATCATCCCATCTTAATTGAAAGCATAAATACCTTTTTAGCAAGAAATCAAGTTCTGCTTCCGTATTACTTTTGTATTGCTTTTTCTTTCTACGCTCTTTCCTGTCTGATCTTGCATAATCTTCTTCAACATCTTTTTCTTGGTTTGCTAGAACTGATTCAAGATCTACTTGATCCTCCGACTCTTTTTCTTCATGATTTTGATTTTTTAATTGAATGGATTTTGTTTCATTCGATGATATAGATATAAAAGGATCGTTATTTTGCTTTCTGTTGATTTTTTTATTTTCACTAACATCTTTAGTTCCATTAAAATTTAAAAAAAGTAATTTGATTGGTATCATCCATGATTTTATCTTATATGCCTTGCAAAGTATCACAAATTTTGGAAAGAACCAAAATTCTAAATTTGATGTAGGACGATCTAGTATTTCTTCATTCATTCCCATCCAATCAAAAAGGTTTTTTTTTTGTTTGGTTCCGGTATCGATCCAGGATTCAATATCGACTTTCTTTCTAAGACAAAAAGGGAGAATTCTCCAATCCAAATATTTTCTATGCGAGCTTTTTTTCGTATCGATAATATCATCTTCTCTTAGATGCTTATTGACAGGGATACCTCCCGACATATCAAATAATTTACTTTTATCTATTTTGTAATTATAAAAAATCTCTTGCTTATTATTTAATTTGAATGGTAATTCATAAATAGATGAGTCTTTCTTATCTTCATAATTAATGGATTTATATAATAAAATATTATATCTATAGTATTTTTTAAAATTATCTTTTTGGTTCGATAATGAATCGACTTCGAAATTATTTTGTTTTTCGTAATGAATTAATTGGTCTTTTTCATATAAATTCCATTTATTTAAATCTTTATTTTGAATCATATGCTGTTGATTCATTTTATTTCGCCATTTTTGCGATATTAAGCTAGACCATCTGATCTGAGATAAATCGTATTTATATTGATAATTACTTCTTACCCAGTTTTTCCATTCATTCATTACAGATTTTTTAAAATTTGTATTTTTTAATTTGAACTGAAATCCTCCTTGGACTCCGAAATAATCTTTTATTTCATTCTTAAGAAAAAGAGATGCTCCATGATATTGAAGGACAGATCTTAACTTATATAGGTTAATAACTTGGACTTGTGATAATTTGTAAAATACATATGCTTGTGACAAAGAGGTTACATTATACAAAATCTGTGAGTTCTTGTTAAAATTACTATAATTAAATACCTTTTTTATACTCGAGATAAAGTGAATTAATGTATTTTGATTTGTTTTATCAATTCTTTGGTGATTTTCTTTTTTATTATACATAGAAATGTATTTATTAATCATTTTTCTTGGTGATTCATGAAAAAACTGTACATTGATCCTCGGAATATTAATGATAGCTAGAAGGATATCTATATATATCTTTTCAATCAAAATTTTTATAAAAAAATATGATTTACGGACTAATTGAGCATTGTTTCTTTTTAATATCTGTAAAATATTTTTTGATGATTTTAATTTTAATCGTTTAGCATTATAACTTAGTTTGTTAGGACTAATATTTCTTTCTGAGATTAGAAATCGTTTTTTCTTTTCTTTTGTAATTTTTTCTATTTGATTTCTTATTGTCTTTGTTCTGGCATTCAGATCTTTCATTTTTTTTTCTGTCAGTGAATAGTTTATCCAATCCATAGATCGAATTGAAGTGGAAAATTTATGAATAGTCCGATTAGTGATTGGTGAATCTTTTTCGTTTTTAGTTTCATTTAATTCAGATACTTCTCTAAATCCAAATAATAGAATCGGATTTCTTTTTGATTTTGATATTATTTCTTTTAGAAATAGACTACTTTTGATGAACCAGTTTTTTGTTTCTTTAGGTAAATGTAGAAATATTTTTCTTTTTTCTTTAAAAATTGTTAGAGTTAGAAAACCATTTTTTTTCAACTTTCTAATTTTTTTTTTTAATTTTTTAAAAATGGGTTCAAAAAGTGAAAGTTCTTTTCGGGGAGAACCAAAAGGAAGTTCAGTTTCCATTCCCCAAACTGTTAAAAAACAAAAATCATGTTTTTGTCTTTTCTTTTTTATTGGATCTTTAGGAAGGAATTTTAACTTAGATCTGTGCCAAGGTTGTAGTCGAAAAGGAAATAGGATCTTTATTTGAATACCGTCTGTTAACCAGTTTTTAGGAAATTCTGTTTCTGATAATTGAACTCCATTATAGGTGCATTTAACATGCATTTCTCTATTCCAATCCTTTAAATCCTCGGACCATTCGGGAATTTGAAATAATAGCATACGAATGATATTTTTAGCTATTATTAATGAAGGCAATAGAATATATTTTCGAAGAATCGATTGAATTACTAAAACACAACCTCTTATTGCTTGAGCAAAAATAATGCT